GATAAGAAAAGGTCTGTTGAAAATATACTGGAAAAAACAACTCGATTTTGTCATAATAAAACTAAAAAAGAATATTTACCTAGATTTTATGATCCATTTTTGCATGGGATCTCTCGCGGAAGAATCAAAAAATTATCTCCATTCCAACCCCAAACCTATATACAAAATAATATAGGAGGAGCTTGGATAAACAAGATTCATAGTATACTTATGAAGAGTGATGCTCACAAATTTGAACAAACAATAGAAAAATTTAATAGAAAATCTTTGTCAATAAAAAAAAAATTTTTTTTTTTTTCAGAACCCCAAGAAGCAAAAATGCATTCAGAAGAAGAAATAAAAATTTTCAAATTTTTATTTGATGTCGTTATAACTGATAGCAAGGATCAAACTTTTATAAAAAAAAAATTTGATTTCCCTGAAGAAATCAATAAAAAAGTTCCTCAATGGTCATACAGATTAACAAATGAGTCGGAAAGAATTCCAGGCCAATATACAAGTGTACCAAAGGAGCCTGGAATTCGTTCAAGAAGAGGAAAACGTTTAGTGATTTTTACTGAGAATCTGTATGAAGAGTTGGATAACGAGAGTTCTCCTAATCTTTTCAATATTCAAAATCCTGATCCAAATGATGAAACGGCTTTGATCTTTTATCCCGAAAAACCTGATTTTCGTCGAGCGCTTATTAAAGGATCCATGCGGTCCCAAAGACGTAAAACTGTTATTTGGAAATTTTTTCAAGCAAAAGCACATTCGCCCCTTTTTTGTGATAGAATAGATAAACTTTTTTCGTTTGATATATGGGGACTAAATAAACAAATTCTTAGAAATTTAATGCGCAAAAAAAAAAAAAAAAAAATTGATAAAAAAAAATTACAAAAAAAATTAGAAACAAAATCAAAACAAGACGAAAACAGACTGAAAAAAAATGCAAAACTTTGGACTCGCTTACGATATGCTCAACCAACAAGAGGTTGTCTCTTAGTAATTCAATCTATTCTTAGAAAATATATTATATTACCTTTATTGATAATAATTAAAAATAGTGTCCGTATATTATTATTTCAAATTCCCGAGTGGTCAGAGGATTTTAAGGATTGGGAACGTGAAATGCATATTAAATGCACTTATAACGGGGTTGCACTAGCCGAAACAGAATTTCCAAAAAACTGGTTAAGGGAGGGTATTCAGATAAAAATCGTATTTCCTTTTTATCTTAAACCTTGGCATAAATCTAAATTTAAATCGTCTCAGAAGACTCGACTAAAAAAAACAAAGGACAAAGAAGAAAAAAATGAGTTTTGTTTTTTAACACCTTTGGGAATGGAAAGCAAACTACCATTTGGGCCTCCCCAAAAAACGCCTTCTTTTTTTAAACCCATTTTTAAAGAATTAAAAAATAGGTTTAAAAAAAGAATAAAAAAATTAAAACCTAAGTCTTTTCAGGTTTTAAGGAGTTTCAAAGAAAGAGCAACAATTTTCCTAAAAGTCGAAAAAGAAATTAAAAACTGGATTATCAAAAATTCTCTTTTTATAAAAGGAAAAAGAAAAAACCTTTCAAAACAAAATGTAATTCCATTATTTGACCCGAGAGAAATATATGAATTAAATAAAAAAGATTCAATAATGAGTAATCAGATGATTCATGAACTATCTGTTCAAAAAAAAACCATGGAGTGGACAAATTCTTCACTCAGCGAAAACAAAATACAAAATTTGATTGATAGAATAAAGACAATCAGAAATCAAACAGAAGAAATTTCAAAAGAAAAAGAAAACCTAACTAATAGTTGTAACAAACCGCGTTATTATTTTAAAATAATTGAGTCATCAAAAAAAAATTGGCAGACATTCAAAAGAAGAAATACCCGATTAATTAGTAAATCCGTATTTTTTTTTAAATTTTGCATTGACCAACTGGCTATAGCTATGTTTGTAGGTATCATTAATATTCCAAGAATTACTACACAACTTTTTTTAAAATCAACAAAAACAATTCTTGATAAATATATTTATAAGAATGAAGAAAAAAAAATAAAAAATCAAAAAAATACCATTTCTTTTATTTCAACGATAAAAAATTTAATATTAAATAAAAAAAAAAAAAAAATTCGTTATCACCTAGGCTCTTTATCACAAGCATATGTATTTTACAAATTAGCACAAATTCAAGTTAGTAACTTTGCTAAATTAAAGGCTGTTCTTGAATATAACATAGGCATAACATCTTTTTTTGTTAAGAATAAAATAAAGGATTTTTTTCAAGAACAAGGAATCTTTCAATCCATAATGAAAGATAAAACCCTTTTAATTTCCGAAGAAAATCAATGGAAAAACTGGTTACGAAGTCATTATCAATACAATTTACCTCAGCTTGCATGGGCTAGATTAGTAACTCAAAAATGGAAAAAAAAAATAAACCAAGACTCTCTAGTTCTAAATCCAAGTTTAACAAAAAAGGATTCATCTGAAAAAAACAAATTTGATAATTACAAAAAACACAAGTTTTTAAAAACCAACTCGTTATTAAATCAAAAACTTAATTTAAAAAAGGATTCTATATATAATCTTTTTTGCTATAAATCAATTCATTCTACAGAAAAAAATTTTGACATGTCTATAGGCATTGTTCTAGATAATTGTTTAGTCTCGTATTTTCTAGAAAAATATAATATTCGAAGTATAGGGGCAATTTGGCATGGAAAATATTTGGATTGGAGAATTCTCAACTTTTGGTTTAGAAAAAAAGGAAATTTTGAGGCCTGGGTTGATATCACGAGTAAAAAAAAAGATATTAAGACTAAAGTTCCGAATTATCAAAAAATTGATAAAAAAATTAAGACGGGTCTTGCCAATCAAAAAAGTTTCTTTTTTGATTGGATGGGAATGAATGAAGAAATACTAACTCTTCGTATAACAAATTTTGACTTTTTTTGCTTTCCGGAATTTTTCTTATTTTCTAGTACATATAAAAATAAACCGTGGGTTATACCAATTAAATTACTTCTTTTCAATTTTAATGAAACCCAAAATGTTAATAAAAGTGGATTTTATAATCTAAATCAAGAAGAAAATATTCAAGAAATTTATGCAAAATGGACGAGAGAAAAACGTCAAAATCAAAAAGAAGACAAAAGAAATACTGAAGTGGACCTTCGTTTATTTCTCCAAAGGTATCCGCGTTTTCAATTGGGATGGAAGGATCATTTTAATCAACAAATTCTCGCTGATCTAAAACTATATATTCTCGTGATTAGAGTAAAAAATAAAAACGCGGAGGTAGCGGCGGCTGCTATTAAACAAGGAGAGATGAACCTCGACATTCTAATGCGGAAGAAGAATTTTGAAAAATTCACGAAAAGCGGACTATTGGTTGTTGAACCTCCCCGTTTGTCTGTAAAAAATGATGGACAACTTATTATATATAGAACCATAGGTATTTCATTGGTTCATAAAAATAAACACAAAATAAGTAACAGATACAAAAAAAAAAGCTATATTGATAAACAAAAAATGGAAAAATCCATTCAAAAATATCAAAACAAAAATGTAAATAGAAAAAAAAAGAATTATGATTTCTTTGTCCCTGAAAATATTTTATCCCCTAAACGACGTAGAGAATTTCGAATTTTAATTTGTTTCAATTTAAAAAAAAAAAATGCGAGGGATATAAATTCCAGATTTGATAAGAATATTAAAAGCTTGACCACAGTTTTGCATAAAACGAAAGATCTTGATAGGAATAAAAATAACCTAATTAAATTAAAATCCTTTCTTTGGCCCAATTTTAGATTAGAAGATTTAGCTTGTATAAATCGCTATTGGTTTAATGCTACTAACGGCAATCATTTCAGTATGATAAGAATACATATGTATACACGATTTAAAATTCATTAATGATAGACCCTTTTTACTATATATATATAATATTAAGTTACGGTATATATATATATGAAAATAACTGTATGCACAAATCTGAGGGATTGTTTTAAATTCAATCTTTATAGATGAGATTCATTTAATCAATGACATAGATAGTAATCAGAGCAGATCCGTAAATAAAATAACAGACTAAATCTAAAGATCTAAATTTAGATTTTTTTTGATAAAATTAAGAATTAAGAAGTTGATAATTAAATTCAGATCCTTGTACAAAAAAACTACCATTATTATTACTGATCAGTAAAATTCATATCTTTCAATTCATATTAAAAAGGGAAGGATTTCTTTTTATGATAAAAAATGCATTCATTTCATTTCAAGAAAAAAAAGAAGAAAGCAGGGGATCCGTTGAATTTCAAGTATTCAGTTTCACTAATAAGATACGAAGACTTACTTCACATTTGGAATTGCACAGAAAAGATTATTTATCTCAGAGGGGTCTACGAAAAATTCTGGGAAAACGTCAAAGACTGCTGGCTTATTTGTCAAAAAAAAATAGAGTACGTTATAAAGAATTAATTAATCAGTTGAATATTCGGGAATTAAAAACTCGTTAAATTCAAAAATTCTGAATTAGTTAATTTTTTAGATCTTGAATTTTTTGATAAATTTCTTTTTCAGCAATCTAATTCATGCCAGAACGAATCAAGGAAAAACTTATGAAGAGACCAGTTACAGGAAAAGATCTTATGATAGTCAATATGGGACCTCACCACCCATCCATGCATGGTGTTCTTCGCTTAATTGTTACTCTAGATGGTGAGGATGTTGTTGACTGTGAACCCATCTTGGGTTATTTACACAGAGGAATGGAAAAAATTGCAGAAAACCGAGCAATTATACAATATTTACCTTATGTAACGCGATGGGATTATTTAGCTACTATGTTTACAGAAGCAATAACAGTAAATGGACCAGAACAATTGGGAAATATTCAAGTTCCAAAAAGGGCCAGCTATATCAGAGTAATTATGCTGGAATTGAGTCGTATAGCGTCTCATCTGTTATGGCTCGGCCCTTTTATGGCAGATATTGGTGCACAGACTCCTTTTTTCTATATTTTCAGAGAACGGGAATTTGTATATGATCTATTCGAAGCTGCCACCGGTATGAGAATGATGCATAATTTTTTTCGTATTGGAGGAATAGCGGCTGATTTACCTTATGGTTGGATAGACAAATGCTTGGATTTTTGTGATTATTTTTTAACAGAGGTTGTTGAATATCAAAAACTGATTACACGAAATCCTATTTTTTTAGAACGGGTTGAAGGAGTTGGGATTATTGGTGGGGAAGAAGCAATAAATTGGGGTTTATCCGGACCAATGCTACGCGCATCCGGAATACCATGGGATCTTCGTAAAGTTGATCGTTATGAGTCTTACGATGAATTTGAATGGGAAATTCAGTGGCAAAAAGAAGGAGATTCATTAGCTCGTTATTTAGTACGACTTAGCGAAATGACAGAATCCATAAAAATTATTCAACAGGCTCTGGAAGGACTTCCGGGGGGTCCCTATGAGAATTTAGAAAGCAGAGGCTTTGATAGAAAAAGAAATCCAGAATGGAATGATTTTGAATATCGATTCATTAGTAAAAAACCTTCTCCTACTTTTGAATTATCGAAACAAGAACTTTATGTAAGAATTGAAGCTCCAAAAGGGGAATTGGGAGTTTTTCTCATAGGAGATCAAAGCGGTTTTCCTTGGAGATGGAAAATCCGACCACCGGGTTTTATTAATTTGCAAATTCTTCCTGAACTAGTTAAAAGAATGAAATTGGCTGATATTATGACGATACTCGGTAGCATAGATATAATTATGGGAGAAGTTGATCGTTAAAATGATAATTTATGCAACAGAAGTACAAACGATAAATTCTTTTGTTAGATTGGAATCTTTAAAAGAGGTCTATGGACTCATATGGATATTTGTCCCTATATTTTCTCTTGTATTGGGAATCATAACAGGTGTACTAGTAATTGTGTGGTTAGAAAGAGAAATATCTGCAGGGATACAACAACGTATTGGACCGGAATACGCCGGCCCATTGGGAATTCTTCAAGCTCTAGCCGACGGGACAAAACTACTTTTCAAAGAAGATATTCGTCCATCTAGAGGAAATACTCCTTTATTTAATATTGGACCATCTATAGCAGTTATCTCAATTTTACTAAGTTATTCAGTAATTCCTTTTAGTAATCACCTTGTTTTAGCGGATCTCAATATCGGTATTTTTTTATGGATTGCCATTTCAAGTATTGCTCCTATTGGACTTCTTATGTCAGGATATGGATCAAATAATAAATATTCTTTTTTAGGTGGTCTGCGAGCTGCTGCCCAATCTATTAGTTATGAAATACCATTAACTCTATGTGTTTTATCAATATCTCTACGTGCGATTCGTTGAAACATAAACCTTTATTTTTACTATTCCGGTTCGTGTAGACGAAGTAAGTTTAGAAACGGAATATATATATATATTTATCTTTCGGGGTAATCTTAATAAAAGGAATTTGATAGTTATATATGAGTGAAAAAAAACTGCTCAGAAATTAGTAGTAAAAAAAAATGGAGTCTCATTCCCTATGTACAAAGGTTAAACGGAAATAAACATAAGCGTAAGAATCACTTTACCCCAAGGTTGGTTGATTAGTCATCCTGACTTGAAGCGGGTTAAAAATATTAACCATATGATGTTTTCACTATCAGTTATATAGATAACATACATGTATTACAAAGTGAGTGGCAATTAGGTAAAAGTGAGTGGATGGTTAGAAACACCAAAATACACAAAGAATTTGTAATAGAGATTAACCAAATTGAAAAGAATATTTATGCATAACATAAGATAAAAAAACAGAAGGTTAATTTGGGGCTTGAAATTAGTAGAAATGATCAGACAGTACTCCCCAAGATTCCGATTCAGAGTATGCTCCTATCCACCGATAAATGTAATGACTATCAGAAACGAAATAATCTTTTATTTTTTTTTAAGTCCACCAACCTTTTTTTCTAAAAAAAGAAAGAAGAATAGGAACGAAACAAGGATATTTTTTAATATATTTTGAAAATAAAATAGAATTTCTGTTATGAATAATAAACTAATAGGATGTCTAATTCTTTTTCGTCATTAAAAATCATGACGGGCTGAAATACCTATTTTGATTTTTACAAGGAGTATTTTATTAAAGGGTTAAGTTATTACTCAACAAATAGAAATTCAAATTTGTAAAGGATGAGATGAATTCCGAAGCGCTTTTTTATTCTTCAAATTTGAGCAGACAGAATTCCATTGGTATAATTCAGGACCCCAGATATATTTATATTAAATCTATTTTTAGAACACATCATATCAATACTAATCTGGTCCTTAGATTTATTTCCGGCCCCCGAGGAGCCGTATGAGGCGAAGACCTCATGTACGGTTTTGTAATAGCGGTGAGAATAGTAATGTTATCATCGACTAGGATTATCTAACAGTTTAAGTACAGTTGATATAGTTGAGGCACAATCAAAATATGGTTTTTGGGGATGGAATTTGTGGCGTCAACCTATAGGTTTTATCATTTTTCTAATTTCTTCCCTAGCAGAATGTGAGAGGTTACCGTTTGATTTACCAGAGGCGGAAGAAGAATTAATAGCAGGTTATCAAACTGAATATTCAGGTATCAAATTTGGTTTATTTTACGTTGCTTCTTATCTAAATCTATTAATTTCCTCATTATTTGTAACAGTTCTATACTTAGGCGGTTGGAATATTTCTATTCCGTATATATATATTCTGGAGCTATTTGAACGGGATCAAATTTTTGGAACAACAATTGGTATCTTTATTACATTAGCTAAAACTTATTTGTTCTTGTTCATTTCTATCGCAACAAGATGGACTTTACCTAGGCTAAGAATGGATCAACTATTAAATCTTGGATGGAAATTTCTTTTACCAATTTCCCTTGGTAATCTATTATTAACAACTTCTTTCCAACTTTTTTCACTCTAAATTGAAAATGAATCCAACATACATATTCATTACTTGTTTTAAACAAGAGAAAGAAACAAGGATAAAATTATTTATAGATAATTACAATATGCTTCCTATGCTAACCGGTTTCATGAATTATGGTCAACAAACCCTACGAGCTGCAAGATATATTGGTCAAGGTTTCATGATTACCTTATCCCACACAAATCGTTTACCTGTAACTATTCAATATCCCTATGAAAAATTAATAACCTCGGAACGTTTCCGGGGTCGAATCCATTTTGAATTTGATAAATGCATTGCTTGTGAAGTATGTGTTCGAGTATGTCCTATAGATCTGCCTGTTGTTGATTGGAAATTGGAAACTAATATTCGAAAAAAACGATTGCTTAATTACAGTATTGATTTTGGAATTTGTATATTTTGTGGTAATTGTGTTGAGTATTGTCCAACAAATTGTTTGTCAATGACGGAAGAATATGAATTTTCAACTTATGATCGTCACGAATTGAATTATAATCAAATAGCTTTGGGTCGTTTACCAATGTCAGTAATTGACGATTACACTATTCGAACTATTTTGAATTCACCTCAAACAAAAAATGGGTAAACGCATTAATTTTATTAAAAAAAGGATTCAAAATTTTTGAATTCTATTTATATTTTATATCAAGAATTTAATTAAAAACTTGTATTCTATTTATATAATAATAGTAAGTATTAAGGCTGATTCTTTTAATATATTCATAATTATTTTCTTGAAATAGATAGGTTGAAAATAAAAAAAATAATAATAAAAAAGGGGAAACTGTCTAATAATTGTATCTACATCAATTCATATCCATTCGATTCTAATTTCACTCTATTAGAAACATATTAGAAAAAAACTCCCCGGTTAAATTAATAAGGTCATGAAAAGGATTTTGATTTTTTTCTTATTTTAATAATATAATGGATTTGCCTGGACCAATACATGATTTTCTTTTAGTTTTTCTAGGATCCGGTCTTCTAGTAGGAGGTCTGGGAGTGGTATTACTTCCCAACCCAATATTTTCAGCCTTTTCCTTAGGATTTGTTCTTGTTTGTATATCATTATTGTATATTCTATCAAATTCTCATTTTGTAGCTGCTGCACAACTCCTTATTTACGTGGGAGCCATAAATGTTTTAATCATATTTGCTGTGATGTTCATGAATGATTCAGAATATTCCACAAATTTCAATCTGTGGACCCTTGGGGATGGGATTACTTCGTTGGTTTGTACAACTATTCTTTTTTCATTAATTTCTACTATTCTCGATACGTCATGGTACGGGGTTATTTGGACTACAAGATTAAACCAGATTCTAGAGCAAGATTTAATAAGTAATAGTCAACAAATAGGAATTCATTTATCAACAGATTTTTTTCTTCCATTTGAACTCATTTCAATAATTCTTTTAGTTGCTTTGATAGGTGCAATTTCTGTGGCTCGTCAATAAAAAACGTTCTAATTAGTAAAGACCAACTAACACTTTGTGTATGTTATGATATTTTTTTTACCTAATATAGTTTTTATTCATACTTTTTTGTTATATTCTAGTTGATTGAATCCGGTGAATTATTATTCATATTGAAATGAATCAAAATTGATAAGGAGTTACTGAATGATACTCGAACATGTACTTGTTTTGAGTGCCTATTTATTTTTGATTGGTCTTTATGGATTGATCACGAGTCGAAATATGGTTAGGGCTCTTATGTGTCTTGAACTTATACTCAATGCAGTTAATATGAATTTCGTAACATTTTCTGATTTTTTTGATAATTCCCAACTAAAAGGGGATATTTTCTGCATTTTTGTTATAGCAATTGCAGCCGCTGAAGCAGCTATTGGATTAGCTATAGTCTCGTCAATTTATCGTAACAGAAAATCAACTCGCATCAACCAATCGACCTTATTAAATAAGTAGCATAAAAAAAATTATAGATTGAAATTTGCATATATATAATAGGTTATGACTTACTAGATTATATTTGTGAAAATCTAAGAAATCAAAGTATTTTAGCCCCATTTTTTTATCAATTGAGCCAGAATTCATTACAAAAATTCTATTAAAGGAAATCATTGCTTCATCTAGTATTTTTATATATCATTTAGTTAGAAGTTTACTAGATTGAAAATTTATGACATTCAAAAAACTATAGATCCTATGTCACATTCAGTAAAAATTTATGATACCTGTATAGGATGTACTCAATGTGTCCGGGCATGCCCTACAGACGTATTAGAAATGATACCTTGGGATGGATGTAAAGCTAAGCAAATAGCTTCCGCTCCAAGAACCGAGGACTGTGTTGGTTGTAAGAGATGTGAATCCGCCTGTCCAACGGATTTTTTGAGCGTTCGAGTTTATTTATGGCATGAAACAACTCGGAGCATGGGTCTAGCTTATTGATACGTTACCGAAAACCTCATTTGAATAAATTTTGAATACATTTTATTTTTTTATTGACAAGTACTCGTACTCAAAAAAAGTTAAATTATATTTTTTTATTTTTAGATTTTTTTTGAGTACGCGTTCTTTGGACCTGGTGTATCTTGTCTTTACCACGAATGATTTTCCTTGGTTAACAATAATTGTTGTTTTTCCAATATCTGCCGGTTCGTTAATGTTATTTCTCCCGCATAGGGGAAATAAAGTCAACAAATGGTATACTATATGCATTTCTATCTTAGAACTTCTTCTAACGACCTACGTTTTTTGTTTTAATTATAAAATGGACGATCCATTAATTCAACTGTCGGAAGATTATAAATGGATTAATTTTTTTGATTTTTACTGGAGAATGGGAGTAGATGGACTTTCTATAGGAACTATTTTACTGACGGGATTTATTACTACTTTAGCTACTTTAGCGGCTTTTCCAGTTACTCGGGATTCCCGATTATTCCATTTTCTGATGTTAGCAATGTACAGTGGTCAAATAGGATCATTTTCTTCTCGGGATATTTTACTTTTTTTCATCATGTGGGAATTAGAATTAATTCCCGTTTATCTACTTTTATCCATGTGGGGTGGAAAGAAACGTCTGTATTCAGCTACAAAATTTATTTTATACACTGCAGGCAGTTCGATTTTTTTATTAATAGGAGTTTTAGGTATAAGTTTATATGGTTCGAACGAACCAACATTAAATTTAGAACTATTAGCTAATCAATCCTATCCTGTCACACTCGAAATACTATTTTATGTTGGATTTCTTATTGCTTTTGCCGTCAAATCACCGATTATACCTTTACATACTTGGTTACCTGACACCCACGGCGAGGCACATTACAGTACCTGTATGCTGCTCGCTGGAATCTTATTAAAAATGGGAGCATATGGGTTGGTTCGAATCAATATGGAATTATTACCTCACGCTCATTCTATTTTTTCTCCTTGGTTGATGGTAGTTGGTACAATCCAAATAATTTATGCAGCTTCAGCATCTCCCGGTCAACGTAATTTAAAAAAGAGAATAGCCTATTCTTCTGTATCTCATATGGGTTTTATAATTATAGGTATTGGTTCTATAACGGATCCTGGACTTAACGGAGCTATTTTACAAATAATCTCTCATGGATTTATTGGCGCTGCACTTTTTTTCTTGGCCGGAACGAGTTATGATAGAATTCGGCTTGTTTATCTTGATGAAATGGGTGGAATGGCTATCTCCATTCCAAAGATATTTACAATGTTCACTATCTTATCGATGGCTTCCCTTGCATTACCGGGCATGAGTGGTTTTGTTGCAGAATTAATTGTTTTTTTTGGAATAATTACCAGCCAAAAATATTTCTTAATTTCAAAAATTTTAATTATTTTTGTAATGGCAATTGGAATGATATTAACTCCTATATATTTATTATCTATGTCACGCCAAATGTTCTATGGATACAAGTTAATTAATGTCAAAAACGTTTCTTTTTTTGATTCTGGACCTCGAGAGTTATTTCTTTCAATCTCTATTCTTCTACCCATAATTGGTATTGGGATTTATCCTGATTTTGTGCTCTCATTAGCAAGTGACAAGGTCGAATCCATTTTATCTAATTATTTTTATGGATAGTTTTCAGGAAATCAAAAAAAGCATTAAATTGAATTGTAATCAGAAGTCTTTGGTCTTTGTATTGTGAGAACCTTTTGAATCATTGTACTACTTGATTCAAAAGGTTCTTGATGATTTACTATTAAAACGAAATTATATGTCTTAACTTATATGAAGTTATATATAGATGCTATTCTTGTTTATTTGGATTCCTTTATTTTTTGGTTAATGTTTTATTTTATTTAATTCGATGTAAATGAACCATAACTATGTAAACCTATTCCTAAAAGATTGACGCCAAAATAGCATATCCAAATTAAAAGAAAGCCTATCGAAGCCACAATTGCAGAATTTATACCCCTAACATGCCTATTTGTTTTAATATGTAAATAAATTGCGAATATGGTCCAAGTAATAAATGCCCAAGTTTCTTTTGGATCCCAATTCCAATATGAACCCCAGGTCTCATTAGCCCATACAGCTCCTGAAAGAATGCCGACGGTTAAAAAGATAAATCCAAGACTAATAATACGAAAACTCCAATAATCTAATTGTTCAATCAATTGATACCTATAATAATTTCTAGAAAAACTAAAATTACTGTTTTGTTGTAGTAAAATAGAATTTCTTTCCTTTATGTAGTAAAGTGCATCAAAAGAAAATAATTTATTAAATGAATTATTTTCTTTTATATTCTTTTTCAAAAAAATAGGTCCGACTTTGCGAAATGTAATGACTAGAAGAGCTATTGATAATAATGATCCGCATAACAGAGCGCCATAGCCTAATATCATCATACTTACGTGCATCATTAACCACTGGGACTGGAGAGCTGGTACTAATATTGCAGACTGAGGCATTTTGTTTAAAAGACCTGAAGTAGCAAAACCTTGAATAAAAATAGCACTTGGGGCAGTTATTACGTTTAAGTGATTTTTTTGTTTTTTATTAAAATAGGAAACCATATGAATAATTGAAAAAGCCCACGAAAGAAAAATTAATGATTCATATAAATTACTTAATGGAAAATGTCCTGAATAAACCCAACGAGTGAATAATAATCCTGTTATACCAAAAAACGTAATTATGATTCCTTTATCTGATGAATCAAAAAATCCTATGATTTCATCTACATTAACTAATAAAGTTAACAAAAAAATTGTCAGTACAATTGAAACGACCGAAAAAGATATATGAGTTAATATATGCTCTAAACTTGAAAAAATCATAAAAAATTTGTTAAAAATTAATAAATTAAGACTAGGTTTTACCCGATTTTAGAAAAAGAGTCGGATATTCATTTGATTATAAAACTTATAATATCTCTTTTATTTTATAAGATCTTATGCCGCTACTCGGACTCGAACCGAGATGCTCTAGCACTGCTTCCTAAGAGCAGCGTGTCTACCAATTTCACCATAGCGGCAACTTGTTCAAAACAATATTAACAAGTTTTTATTCACTCGTCGAGATTTAAATTAAAATAAACAAGCCAATTCAATGGAATTTACAATGGATTTCACGAATCAAAATTTGTTTAAAAAGATATTTTGGGTTTTAATTCAATTAAGATCCGTTTTTATCTTAGTTTTAAAATTATTTAAAGTCACTTTTTTTACTTTATATTTTTTTCTAGAATACAATGAAAAATATAACTAAATTTAAGGAGTTGGCACTTCAACCCAAAGACAAAACTATAAATGCTCTTTACTTTTTTTTTCATTTATATGATTAAAAAATGATAAATTGAATTTATCAGTTCTATTAATAAAAAAAAAGCTTTTTCTCAAAATTAAAACTTTTCAAAAATCCTTAGAAATTGAAAATAAAATCAAATTTCCCTAATTGTTCAAGAGAAAAAAATTCTAAAAAGAAATATTTTGATGCATCTTTTGATTTTTATATTGTACAAACATAAGATTTTTTGATCACTTTAAAATACTATCATATATTATTATTTATTATATTATTATCTAATATTCACTTATTGTGGATAGATGCTTTTATAATTTCGATTCCAAGTCAAGTAAAGAATATCAAAATTCAGAGAAATAATAATAACTAACGGTATAAAGTGCAAAATTTTTTACTGAAATTAATTTCAGCAAGAACCTATTGATTTCGCTTAAAGATCTTGTATTTCCTCTTAACGAGGAAATACAAGATCTTTTTTTATTATTGCATCAAGTTAGTAATGGGGAAAATAAGAAACCCTTTTTTGTAAATACAAAAAAAAAAAAAAAAGAAATGTGAACCTTTCTTTTTTACTTTTTTATCTATATATTGTCTTTTTTCCTTTTTTCGTTCCTATTTATTTTTTTATATGTATTCTAAAAAATTTGTTTTTAAGTTAGGCTAATTCTAATTATTCTAGTGGTTTTTATTTATTTATTTTGTTGTACAAAAAAACTTTTTGAATTACCTGTCGAAAGTGATTTCCCTAACGAAAAAGCTTTCAACGATGTCCAATATCCCTTCCTTTTCCAAATTTTTTTACGAATACGCTTTTTCGAGATAGAAGTACGTTTTTTTGGAACTGCCATTCAAAAATGAAAAAAAAATTTTCAGTGGTATAATTGGATGTCAAAGACATTTATTATTCTATTCTTTCGTACTCCATATCAAGTTATTTTTTTCTTTCAAATTGTATTATATATTATTTTCAAAACAAAAAAGACATTCAAAAGTTCAAAACCCAATGGTTTTTTACTTTTTTTTATTTGGTTATTAACAAATTTTTTTATTTAACGTTTGAAATCCGTACAAGAGTGCTCATTTAATTAATCTATACTGATAGATTATCCTATCAAAAAAAATTATGAAATTTCTTCACTTCATATGTAAAAAAAATATCGATTATAATAATATTTCTTGCAAATAAAAAAAAAGCTCACTTAGTGTACTGGAAGACAAGCACTAAATTCCATCATTAAAATTCATTCCTTAATAATTCTAACTAATCAAACTCAAATAACTTTTTTTTAGGTAAAGTTTTTTTATTATATAATTAATAGTAAGTTTTTTTGTAGTGTAAATCTTTCTTCTATTCTTTATATATGTATATAAATGATTGTAATTATGTATATAAATTATTGTAATTATGTATATAAATTATTGTAATACGGAATTATAATTACGAAATTATAATTCACTTTTTCTGTATCTCCATAAAATTACAATTTGATTTTAGTAGTAATAAAAAAACAGACAAATAATTTTTTGTTGACAGTAACTTAGTAATATTATTTAATCATTTCTAATCAAATTTTTTGATTTGAATATATATATTTATTTTCAAAGATTTATGAAGGATTATACTAATTCGAAAAAATTTCTATTTAGGTTTGAAATCGTGTGCTTTTTTATTGTCCCCTTTGAAAAAAAATATATATATACAAACCAGTGAATAAGAAATAATAAATTTTAGAATAAAATAAAAAGGGTTTTTTATTTTATGGAACATACATATCAATATTCATGGATCATCCCTTTCATTCCACTTCCAGTACCTATTTTACTAGGAGTTGGACTTTTACTTTTTCCGACAGCAACAAAAAACCTTCGACGTATGTGGACTTTTCTGAGTATTTTTTTGTTAAGTATAGTTCTGATCTTTTCACTCTATCTATCTATTCAACAAATTTTTCTAAGTTGCATTCATCAAAATGTATGGTCTTGGACCATAAATAATGAATTTTCTTTTGAGTTCGGTTACTTTATTGATCCACTTACGTCTATTATGTCAATATTAATTACAACTGTTGGAATTTTGGTTCTGATTTATAGTGACAATTATATGGCTCATGATCAAGGATATTTGAGGTTTTTTGCTTATATGGGTTTTTTTAATACTTCAATGTTAGGATTAGTTACTAGTTCTAATTTGATCCAAGTTTATTTTTTTTGGGAATTAGTTGGAATGTGTTCCTATTTATTAATAGGTTTTTGGTTCACACGACCTGTTGCAGCGAGTGCTTGTCAAAAAGCTTTTCTAACTAATCGTGTAGGAGATTTTGGTTTATTATTAGGAATTTTAGGTCTTTATTGGATAACGGGCAGTTTCGAATTTCAGGATTTGTTCGAAATATTCAACAATTTCATTTTAAATAATAGAGTAAATATTTTATTCCTTACTTTGTGTACATTTCTATTATTTGTGGGTCCTATTGCTAAATCCGCGCAATTTCCTCTTCATGTATGGTTACCTGATGCTATGGAGGGTCCTACTCCTATTTCGGCTCTTATACATGCTGCTACTATGGTAGCGGCGGGAATTTTTCTTGTAGCTCGGCTTCTTCCTCTTTTTATAGTTATCCCTTCTATAATGTATATAATATCTTTGATAGGTATAATAACAGTACTTTTAGGAGCCACTTTAGCTCTTGCTCAAAAAGATATTAAGAGAGGTTTAGCTTATTCTACAATGTCTCAACTGGGTTATATGATGTTAGCTCTAGGTATGGGGTCTTATCGATCCGCTTTATTTCATTTGATTACTCATGCTTATTCGAAAGCTTTGTTGTTTTTAGGATCTGGATCCATTATTCATTCAATGGAAGCTATAGTTGGATATTCTCCTGATAAAAGTCAGAATATGATTCTTATGGGTGGTTTGACAAAACATGTGCCAATTACAAAAACTGCCTTTTTAGTAGGAACACTTTCTCTTTGTGGTATTCCCCCCTTTGCTTGTTTTTGGTCTAAAGATGAAATTCTTAATGATAGTTTGTTGTTTTCGCCGATTTTTGCAATAATCGCTTGTTCAACAGCGGGGTTAACCGCATTTTATATGTTTCGGATTTATTTACTTACTTTTGAAGGACATTTAAACACTTATTTTATAAATTACAGTGGAAAAAAAAGGAGCTCCTGCTATTCACTCTCTTTATGGGGTAAAGAAGAAGAAAAAAAGCTTAATAGAATTTTTGGGTTAGTACCATTATTAACAAGGAATAATACGAAAAGAGTTTCTTTTTTTTGCAAGAAAACATATAAAATTAGTAATAATGTAAGAAATCAAACTTTTATTACTATTCAAAATTTTGGACTTAATACAAGAACTTTCTATTATCCCCATGAATCAGATAATACTATTCTATTTCCTATGCTTGTATTGCTTTTATTTACTTTGTTTATTGGAGCCATAGGAATTCCTTTCAATCAAGAAGGAATAGACTTTGATATATTATCAAAATTAATCGCGCCGTCGATAAACCTTTTGCATAAAAATTCACAAAATTTTGTAGATTGGTATGAATTTTTCCGCAATGCCACTTTTTCAGTCAGTATAGCTTTGTTTGGAATATTTATAGCATACTGTTTATATAAGCCTTTTTATTCATCTTTATTAAATTTAACCTTACTTAATTCATTTCAAAAATGGAGTTCTAAAAGAATTTGGTGGGAAAAAGTAATAAATTTTGTATATAATTGGTCATATAATCGTGGTTACATAGATGCTTTTTTTAAAACATCTGTAACTGAAAGTATAAGAAGATT